GGTTAAATACGTTGGATTTTTTAGCATTGAGAAATCTAGTGACAAATCTAGTAGAACTTTTTAGGCTAATTTTTCGGAAATATTTATTGTGATGGGTCGATATGACACGTATATATATATATATAACGCGGATGGCTAGCCCATATTTCAACTTGTTAGCTGGCACGCTCTCGAGCCTTCCTTGGTTTCGGGGTTTGACAAGGAATACAGGACTCTCTGAGCGTAGGGGGTAGGGGGGTTTGTCGCGCAAAAGCCAAAAGGGGGGGCATATATATAAGGGTAAGTTGAAGAAAGGATAATATGTTATGCACTTGATAGAGTAATATGTAATTCTTAAGTTATGTCTTTTAATAATGAACCTAGTTTAATCCATGCAAGGAAGCACACCACCTTATATATCATTTGTGTTTACACTCTGAAATGCAAGATGAAAGGAAACCAAAAAAGAGAACCCCTATGCATATAAATGAACGCTCGGCATGTTGGGTAACGAGGAGTATGTAATTACACCATTAATCAGATGCCAGTATAATTAATAGAGGGTGGAGTCTTATCATTATGGACCTGAAATAGGAACCAGATGCAAGGAATAATTCACAGTGTGCAACCCCCACATTTTGTGTCCCTGATTCTATCATGAATAGTATGCCTTATATGATCCGGTTGGTGGTCTCTTACTACATTAATATGTTTAAACTAAACCTTAGTTGTTTATTTCAAGGAAAGTAGTGAGAGCCATATGTAGGGGAAAAACCTATTTCCCAGGTTAAAATAAATTATTTGTGAGTTTTAACAATTTGCGTATGTACGTCTTGGACGTTAGTACTTGCTTTTAGGTTAAAATAAATGAATGGTGATAATACATATATATGTACTAACACAGTACATATATTATAGTAACCATATAGGTTACTGGCAGAAGATAGTTTAACTTAGAATTCTGGCTTTGGGAGCCAGGGGTGGGAGTTAAAATCTCCTTTTTCTGGGCGCTAGGAGGGGATTTAACCCTCGATCTTCGGATTACAAGACCGATGCTTTTAGGCTAAGCTACTAGGGCAAGCTCATTTCAGTGCTTTATTTTCTATTCATCCTGCCAGCGGGACAAGAACAAGGAAAAGTGCAAAGTATAGAATTGATGCGGCTTGGCCAATAATAATATATGGATGCTCTACGGGTATGCCTCCAATTCATGTCAAGATAAGTATATCTGCCACTAGGGTTCAGAATAGAAATTGGGTCATGGGCCGGAAGGTTAGTCCTCGTTGTTTTGAGGTGTGTAGAATAGGCACGACTAGTAGCACGAGAATACTAAATAATAGTGCGAGGACCCCTCCTAGTTTGTTTGGAATAGATCGTAGGATAGCATAGGCAAATAAAAAATATCATTCAGGCTGGATATGTGGGGGAGTGACTAGGGGGTTCGCTGGGATAAAATTTTCTGAGTCACCCAAGAGGTTAGGAGAAAATAATGCTAAAGATGTGAGAGCTAATAGTATTAGCACGAAGCCAAGAAGGTCTTTGTATGAGAAGTATGGGTGGAAGGAAATTTTATCCGCATCAGAGTTTAGTCCGGCCGGGTTGTTTGATCCGGTTTCGTGTAGAAATAGTAAGTGTAGGATGGTTGCGCCGGCGATAACAAAAGGCAGGAGGAAGTGGAAGGCGAAGAATCGTGTCAGTGTTGCGTTATCTACTGAGAAGCCCCCTCAGATTCATTGAACAAGGGTGTCTCCTATGTAAGGCACTGCTGATAATAAGTTTGTAATTACTGTGGCACCTCAAAATGATATTTGGCCCCATGGAAGTACATAGCCGACGAAGGCGGTTATTATAACTAAAAGGAGTAGGACTACACCAATATTTCAGGTCTCCTTGTAAAGGTATGACCCGTAGTATAGGCCTCGGGCAATGTGTATGTAAATACAGATGAAGAAGAATGATGCTCCGTTAGCATGTAGACTTCGGATAAGTCAGCCATAGTTAACGTCTCGGCAGATGTGGGTTACTGATGAAAATGCGGTTGAGATGTCAGAGGTGTAGTGTATGGCTAAAAATAACCCTGTCAGAATTTGGGTAATTAAACATAATCCTAGAAGGGATCCAAAGTTTCATATTACTGAAATATTAGATGGTGTTGGTAGGTCAACCAGTGCATCGTTGGCGATTTTTATTAGGGGATGGGTTTTTCGTAGGCTTGCCATTATTGTTCCTGTAGTTGAATTACAACGGTGGTTCTTCAAGTCATTGGTCTCGGTTAAAATCTGAGCAGGAATTATGACCTATCTTGTGTTTCTATTATTGGTAGCTTTAATTGTGGGGTTAATTGCCGTTGCGTCCAATCCAACGCCCTATTTTGCTGCTTTAGGTTTAGTAGTGGCGGCGGGAGTTGGATGTGGGGTATTAGTTGGTTGTGGGGGGTCCTTTCTATCACTAGTTCTGTTCTTAATTTATTTAGGGGGAATGCTTGTGGTATTTGCTTACTCGGCAGCCTTAGCTGCTGAGCCCTTTCCAGAGGCCTGGGGGAGTCGTTCGGTGGTTGGGTACGTCTTAATTTATGTACTAGGTGTTGTCCTGATAGCCGGATTATTTTGAGGGGGGTGATATGAAGGGTCTTGAGTAATTATTGATGGATTAAAAGAGTTCTCTACACTGCGGGGGGATGTTGGTGGTGTAGCTATGATATATTCATCTGGGGGTGCGATATTGGTAATTTGTGCCTGGGTGTTGCTTCTAACACTGCTTGTGGTGCTAGAGCTTACTCGGGGCTTAAGTCGCGGCAGTCTTCGGGCAGTTTAAATAAGAACTAAGAGGACTGCTAAGGCCATGGTTAAAAGGAAGATGGTTAAATATGTTTTAATTATTCCCAGTTGGATATCATTCAGTGTTTTTGCCATTGTTATTTGGGCGAGCGCTAGTCCTTTTGGTCCTGTAGCCTGGAATCATGTTTGATCAAGTTTGGTGGCAGCTGATTGACCTAAAGTCAGGTTGGCTTTTGGAGAGAGTCGGTGAATTAGTGCGGGGAAATAGCCCAGTATGTTTGAGAAGTGGTGTGTAGGAGCCGTTGGGGTAACTTTAATTTGTTTATTAGTTATGGCTGCAAGTTCTATGGCGATTAAAAGTCCGATGATCGTCACGATAAGGGCTGCTAGTTTTAAGGTGATAGGTATTATTATAACGGGTGTTTTTAAGGGGAGGAAGTTATGTGTAATCACAAGTCCTGCAATGATGCTTCCTCAAGCAAGTCGTTTGATAGGGTTAATCACTAAGGGGTTATTTTCGTTGATAGGGGATAGTGGTAAAAATCGAGGGGACCCCATGGTTACAAAATATACGACCCGGAAGCTGTATACTGCGGTAAATGAGGTGGCAATTAGTGTTAGGGTTAGGGCTCAGGCGTTAAGATAAGAGGTGTTCAGGGCTTCAATAATGGCATCTTTTGAGAAGAACCCGGCTAGGAATGGAGTACCCGTTAGTGCAAGGCTGCCAATTGTGAGGTAGGCTGAGGTGGCGGGCATGAGTTTGTGGAGTCCCCCTATTTTTCGAATGTCTTGCTCATCATTTAGGCTGTGAATAATTGATCCCGAGCATAAGAATAACATAGCCTTGAAGAACGCGTGTGTACAAATGTGAAGAAATGCTAGTTGTGGTTGATTTAGCCCAATCGTAACCATTATTAGTCCAAGTTGACTCGATGTTGAGAAAGCTACAATTTTCTTGATGTCATTTTGGGTTAGGGCGCAAGTGGCTGTAAATAAAGTGGTTAGTGCTCCTAGGCATAGGCAGATTGTTAGGGCTAGCTTATTGTTCTCTATAAGGGGGTGAAGGCGAATTAGCAGGAAGATTCCGGCAACAACTATGGTGCTAGAGTGAAGTAGGGCAGACACTGGTGTGGGGCCCTCTATGGCAGAAGGGAGCCAGGGATGTAGGCCGAATTGGGCCGATTTTCCTGTTGCTGCAAGGATGAGTCCTACTAGGGGGATTGTTATGTCAAAATTTTTTGATAAAAAGAAGATTTGTTGAATTTCTCAGGAATTTAGGTTGATCGCGAACCAGGCCATGGCTAAAATTAGTCCAATATCCCCGACGCGGTTATAAATAACAGCTTGGAGGGCCGCCGTGTTGGCGTCCGCCCGTCCGTGTCATCAGCCGATTAGTAAAAAAGACATAATCCCTACTCCTTCCCAGCCAATGAATAATTGAAATATATTATTGGCTGTAACAAGGGTAATTATGGCTACTAGAAATAAGAGTAGATATTTGAAGAACCGGTTTATGTACGGGTCCGAGTGTATATACCATAATGCAAATTCTAAAATTGATCAGGTAACATACAGGGCAATAGGGGTAAAAATAAGGGAGTAGTGGTCAAATTTAAAGCTGATGTTTGCGTCGAATATTTGTGTATTTATTCATTGTCAGTTTGTGGTGACACTTTCTACCCCTTGATCAAGGAAAATTATAAGTGGTAGCAGGCTAATGAAAAATGCGGTACTAACGGCAGTTTTAACATGTGTACCCGCCCACTCTGACTTTTGGGGCTTTGGGTTTAGTGTCATTAGTAGAGGGAACATAAGGACCGTGAGAACTAAAATAAGTGAGGATGACATGATTAGGGCTACTAAATTCATAGTTCCCGCTTGGATTTGCACCAAGAGTCTTTGGTTCCTAAGACCAATGGATGAACTGTTATCCTTCAGGAGCGTAAGGAAGCCGAGGACTTTAACCTCGGTGCATAAGAATTAGCAGTACTTACTGATGTCTGTCCTTCCTTGGTGAGTAAGGGGATTTTAACTCCCGTCTTTAGAATCACAATCTAATATTTTGGTTAAACTATACTTACTAGTAGCATCAGCCTCACATGAGTTCCGGTTTTGTCACAAGGAGAACTACTGGAACAAGGTGAAGGGCTATTAATAGGTGTTCTCGGGTGTGGAAGGGGGGCAGTTTTATGATATGGCTTGGTGCTGGGCCGCGTTGAGACATTAAGAACATATAAAGGGAGTAGCTTGCGGTAATTAATATCCCTAGTCCTGTGAGTGCAATGGTTCAGGGGGATCAGTTAAATAGGGTTGTAATAATTATGAGCTCCCCTATTAGGTTAGGGAGGGGAGGTAATGCTAGGTTGGCTAAGTTAGCGATGAATCATCACACTGCTGTTAATGGAAAAATTACTTGTAGGCCTCGAGCAAGAATCATGGTTCGGCTGTGCGTTCGTTCATAGGCTGTGTTGGCCAGGCAAAATAACATAGAGGATACTAGGCCATGGGCAATTATTAAAATGATTGCCCCTGAGAAGCCTCATGGGGTTTGAATTAAAATACCCCCCGCTACAAGTCCTATGTGGCTCACAGATGAGTAGGCAATTAGTGACTTAAGGTCTGTCTGTCGTAGACAAATAGACCCGGTCATAATGATGCCTCACAGCGCTAAAATAATAAAAGGATAAATTAATTCTTTAGAGAGGGGGTCTAGCACAATTATTATTCGTATTATTCCATAGCCTCCAAGTTTAAGCAGAACAGCTGCTAGTACTATAGATCCTGCAATAGGGGCTTCTACATGTGCTTTTGGTAGCCATAGGTGTACTCCATACAGTGGTATTTTTACTAGAAAGGCAATTAAACAGCCTGCTCATCAGATTTTATGGCCTCAGGAGTTAAGCAACATTGGCTGAGCGTATTGAATGACTAGTATGGATAAAGTCCCCGTAGATTGCTGGAGTAGAAGCAGAGCAACTAAAAGTGGTAAGGAACCTGCCAAGGTATAAAACAGAAAATAGGTGCCTGCGCTGAGGCGTTCAGTCTGATTACCCCACCGGGTGATAATAATAAGGGTTGGGATAAGGGTGGCTTCAAATATAATATAGAACATGATAATTTCTGTGGCGCCGAATGCTATGATTAGGAAAGTTTGCAGTGAGGTAAGAAGTATAATATAGAGGCGTTGCCGGCCGATTGGCTCAGAATTGACGTGATTTTGGCTGGCTAAAATTATTAGGGGAAGGAGCCAGCATGTTAGCACCAGAAGGGGGGTAGAGAGAGGATCTGTTGCTAGGTATAGATTAGATGTGGCTCACCCAGTCTCTGATGTTCACTTAAGTCATGAAAGGCTAATAAGGGCAATTGAGAGGCCATGGGCGGTTGTGGCTGTTCATAATCATTTAGGGGAGGTTAATCAAATTGTTGGAAATAACATGATTGTGGGAACTAATACCTTTAGCATTGTAAAAGATTAAGGTTTTGTAGTCGGTCGGTGCCGTGGGTGCGGGCTGTGGCTACTAGGAGCGCAAGACCTGTGCTTGCCTCGCAAGCGGAGAAAGCTAGAAGTAGTATAGGTGCGGTAGAGAAGCTTGTTGATTCAAATTGTATTGCTCATAAGGCTAGCGCAATAAATAATGAGAGTATTATTCCCTCTAGGCACAGTAATGCGGAGAGAAGATGTGTGCGGTGAAATGCTAGGCCTATGAGCCCTAGAATAAAGGCTGAGCTAAAGCTAAAATGTACTGGTGTCATAAGGGAGTCGTGGACTTAAACCACGATCTTCTGAGCCGAAATCAGAGGTCTTTTTTGGACTAACTCCCTATTCTGCCCATTCTAGGCCCCCTTGGGTTCATTCGTAAATTAGTCCAAGGGTTAGGAGAATTAGAACTGTGGTAGCTCAAAAGAATGTTCCGGCTGGGTTGTGGAGTTGATCGCCTCAAGGCAGGGGAAGGAGGAGAGCAATTTCTAAGTCAAATAAGAGGAACAGAATTGCCACCAAAAAGAATCGTAGTGAGAAAGGCAATCGGGCGGATCCTAGTGGGTCAAAGCCGCATTCGTAGGGCGAGAGCTTCTCTGCGTCTGGATTCATTTGTGGCAGTCAGAAAGATACAACTGCTAAAATTGATGATAAGGCTGCTGTAATAGCGAAGATAGTTGTAATTAGGTTCATTATCTTTCCCTGGGATTTAACCAAGACTAAATGATTGGAAGTCACTTGTACTAACTTTAATACTAGAAAGATATGAGCCTCATCAATAAATTGATACGTAAAGGAATAATCATACTACGTCAACGAAGTGTCAGTATCAGGCAGCGGCTTCAAAGCCGAAATGATGTTCAGATGTAAAGTGATATTGAATTTGGCGGAGAAGGCAGACGGCCAGGAAGGTTGACCCAATAATAACATGGAGTCCGTGGAAGCCTGTGGCTACGAAGAATGTAGAACCGTATACGCCGTCTGCAATTGTAAAAGGTGCCTCGTAATATTCTATTGCTTGAAGGGCAGTGAAGTAAAAACCTAGAAGAATTGTGAGTGCTAGGGACTGAATGGCCTGTTTTCGTTCACCCTCTATGATGCTGTGGTGGGCTCAGGTAACTGTTACGCCAGATGCCAGTAGCACGGCCGTATTAAGGAGTGGAACCTCGAATGGGTCTAATGTAGTAACTCCTGTGGGAGGTCAACATCCCCCTAGCTCAGGTGTTGGTGCTAAACTTGAGTGGTAAAAGGCTCAAAAGAAACCCAGAAAGAAAAATACTTCAGAGGTAATAAATAGGATTATTCCGTAGCGTAGCCCTTTTTGTACTGGTGGGGTGTGATGGCCTTGAAAGGTCCCCTCTCGAATAACATCGCGTCATCACTGAAATATTGTAAGAAGCAGAAGAATAAGGCCAAGGGTTATTAGTGTTACTGAGTGGAAGTGAAACCAGATTGCTAGGCCGGATGTTATTAGTAGAGCACCGACGGCTCCGGTTAGTGGTCATGGGCTTGGATCAACCATATGATATGCATGTGCTTGGTGGGCCATTAAACGTTTTCTTGCAGGTAGAGGCTTAGGAGTAGTACAAATACGTAGGCTTGAATTATTGCTACTGCAACCTCCAGAAGTGTTAAGAGGAAAAGGACGGCGGCGGTTAGGATGGCTACTGTTGGTATTAGGGGTAACAGCACAAATACAGCGGTAGCGATAAGTTGGATCAATAGGTGGCCTGCGGTTAAATTGGCCGTAAGTCGGACTCCTAATGCCAGTGGTCGGATGAACAGGCTAATTGTCTCGATAATGATTAACACAGGGATTAAGGGGATTGGGGTCCCCTCCGGTAACAGGTGACCGAGGGCAACTGTTGGTTGGTTTCGCATTCCAATAATTACTGTTGCAAGTCATAGTGGCACGGCAAGTCCTATATTTAATGATAGCTGTGTTGTGGGCGTAAAGGTATATGGTAGAAGGCCTAGTATATTAATTGTAATAAGGAATACTATTAATGAGGCCAGTAGTAGGGCCCATTTATGTCCCCCTGTGTTTAGGGGTATTATTAGTTGATTAGTAAATCGGTTAATAAATCACGTTTGAATAGTAATAAGTCGATTATTTATTCATCGGGACGGAGGAGTTGGGAATAGCACTCATGGGAGTGCAATCGCAACGGCAATAAGTGGAATCCCTAGGAAGGACGGGCTTGCAAATTGATCGAAAAAACTTACTATCATGGTCAGTTTCAGGGCTCAGTCTTATGTTTTTCTTCACTTATTGGGGTTGGTTCATTTGGTGCTGTGTGGTTTAGGATTTTGGTCGGAATAACGGTTAGGAAAACGACCCATGAAAATACTAGAATTGCGAATCAGGGGCTGGGATTAAGTTGAGGCATTTCACTAGAGGTGGTCGGTAGTCACCAAACTTTGGCTTAAAAGGCCAACGCTTTGTCCAATAATTAGCTTTCTAGTGAGGCGTCTTCTAGTATTAATGAGGATCAACTTTCAAAGTGTTCTAGTGGGACGGCTTCAACTACAATAGGTATAAAACTGTGATTGGCCCCACAGATTTCAGAGCATTGGCCATAAAATACACCTGGGCGTGAGGCAATAAAGGCAGTTTGGTTTAATCGCCCGGGAACTGCGTCTATTTTGACACCTAGAGATGGGACGGCTCAAGAGTGTAATACATCTTCGGCCGATACTAGCACACGAACTGGTGATTCTATTGGAACTACTATTCGATGATCTGTTTCTAGGAGCCGGAATTGGCCTGGTGTGAGGTCTTGGGTCGGAATTATGTAGGAATCAAATCCTAGGTCTTCGTAATCTGTATACTCGTAGCTTCAGTACCATTGGTGTCCTATGGCTTTAATTGTCAGATGGGGGTCATTAATTTCGTCTATAAGGTATAAAATACGAAGGGAAGGGAGGGCAATTAAAACTAGAATGACAGCCGGTAAGATAGTTCATACAATTTCGATTTCTTGAGAGTCTAGAATGTATTTATTGGTAAGTTTAGTTGAGACCATTGCAACAATAATATAAAGTACTAAAGTGCTAATTAGAAATACAATTATTAGGGCGTGGTCATGGAAGTGAAGAAGTTCTTCTATAACGGGTGATGCCGCGTCTTGGAATCCTAGTTGCGTGGGATGTGCCATTAAATCTCGGATAAGACATGCTGGGATCTAACCAGCAATTTCACCTCGACAAGGTGATGTAATATTCATATTTTACTAATGTCTCTAGAAGAAAGTGACAGAGTGGTTATGTGACTGGCTTGAAACCAGTACATGGGGGTTCAATTCCTCCCTTTCTCGTTAGTTTGATTGAACTTGCACAAATGCCGGCTCCTCAAATGTGTGATATGGTGGGGGACAACCGTGGAGTCATTCTACGTTTGTTGTAGTTAGTTCTACTGAGGATACTTCTCGTTTGGCAGCAAAGGCTTCTCATAAGATAAACAGAAACATGATTACTGCCACCAGGGAGATAAGTGATCCAATAGATGAGACTGTATTTCATAGGGCATAGGCGTCTGGGTAGTCAGAGTATCGCCGTGGCATTCCTGCTAGGCCTAGGAAGTGTTGCGGGAAAAATGTGAGGTTAACACCAATAAATATTACCCCGAAGTGGATTTTTGTTCAAGTATCATTCAGGGTATATCCTGAAAATAGCGGGAATCAGTGAACGAAGGCTGCCATGATGGCAAATACAGCGCCTATTGACAGTACGTAGTGGAAGTGAGCAACTACGTAGTAAGTATCATGAAGAACAATGTCAAGAGATGAATTAGCTAGAACAATTCCTGTTAGTCCACCCACTGTAAAAAGGAAAATAAAGCCTAGGGCTCATAATATAGGGGTTTCTCATTTAATAGAACCGCCGTGAAGTGTAGCAAGCCAGCTAAATACTTTTACACCGGTAGGGATGGCAATAATTATTGTTGCAGATGTAAAGTAGGCACGGGTGTCTACGTCTATTCCAACAGTGAACATATGATGGGCTCAGACGATGAACCCAAGAAGGCCAATAGCCATTATAGCTCAGACCATTCCTATATAGCCAAATGGTTCTTTTTTGCCGGCGTAGTAGGCTACGACATGTGAAATAATACCAAATCCGGGTAAAATTAAAATATAAACCTCTGGGTGGCCAAAGAATCAGAACAGGTGTTGATATAAAATAGGGTCTCCTCCCCCTGCTGGGTCAAAGAATGTGGTGTTAAGATTTCGATCAGTAAGAAGCATTGTAATTCCGGCAGCCAGCACTGGTAGTGATAAGAGAAGAAGAACGGCTGTTACAAGTACGGCCCATACGAAGAGGGGTGTTTGGTATTGGGAAATGGCTGGGGGTTTTATATTAATAATTGTGGTAATAAAGTTTACTGCCCCTAAAATTGAGGAGACACCTGCCAAATGTAGTGAGAAGATTGTTAGATCTACCGATGCCCCTGCGTGAGCTAGGTTGCCTGCGAGTGGGGGGTATACCGTTCACCCTGTCCCAGCCCCAGCCTCAACGCCAGAAGAGGCTAATAGTAGAAGGAACGATGGAGGAAGAAGCCAGAAACTTATGTTATTTATTCGTGGGAATGCTATGTCAGGTGCGCCAATTATTAGAGGGACGAGTCAGTTTCCGAATCCCCCAATAAGAATTGGCATTACTATAAAGAAAATTATAACGAAGGCATGGGCGGTAACGATAACATTATAAATTTGGTCATCACCTAAGAGTGATCCGGGTTGGCTTAATTCGGCCCGAATTAGGAGGCTTAAAGCGGTTCCCACCATTCCTGCTCAGGCACCGAATACAAGATAGAGGGTACCAATGTCTTTGTGGTTTGTAGAAAAGAATCAGCGTGTAATTGCCACAGGTAGGGTAGCCGAGCGTTCAGGCGGTGGGTTGTAGCCCCGAAGACAGAGGTTTAAGTCCTCTCCCTATCAAAGCCTCGTGGTGAAGCATCACGTTGGATTGCAAATCCAGAAACGCAGAGTAATACCCTGCCGGGGCTTTTCCCGCCTTACTAGGCCGGACGGCGGGAAAAGTAGATGGATGCTCGCTGGCTTGAGCGCTTAGCTGTTAACTAAGAGTTTGTAGGATCGAGGCCTTCCCATCTAGAAAGGCCTTAGTTTAACAAAAACATTTGATTTGCAATTAGAAAATGCAAGATAGACTCTTGTAGGTCTTATCAGGGGCTAGAAGATTTTCACTTCTGCTTAGAGCTTTGAAGGCTCTTGGTCTAATGTTATCCTAAGCCCCTAGGTGACTAGCATTACAATGGCTGGAGTTATGGGAAGAAGGCCCAGTGCTAGCGTAGTAGCTAGGGCCACGGGGAGAGAGGCTTGAGTTGTTTGAACCCGTCAGGGTGTGGCTGAATTAACAGTGTTAGGAGAAATGGTGAGTGTCATCGCATAGCAGAGTCGTAAGTAGAAGTACAGGCTGAGGAGGGCTGCGAGAGCCATAACTGTGGCGGCAAGGGGAAGGCTCTGTTTTGCCAACTCTTGTAAAATAAGTCATTTTGGCATAAACCCTGTAAGAGGAGGCAAACCGCCCAATGACAGTAATACTAAGGCAGTGGTTGCTGTTAAGACAGGGCTTTTCGATCAGGTAATTGCAAGGGTGCTAACCTTTGTGGCGGAGGAGACTTTTAGGGTAAGGAAGGCCGCGGACGTCATAAAGATATATGTTAGTAGTGCAAGGAGGGTGAGGTGGGGGGCATATTGGAGAACAATAATCATTCAGCCTATATGTGCAATCGAGGAGTAGGCTAAAATTTTCCGGAGCTGGGTCTGGTTTAGCCCTCCTCAACCACCGATTAGTGTGGACAATAGGCCCAGGGCCGTCAGCAGTAGGGGGTCGATAGCTTGGGCTGTTTGAATAATGAGAGCAAGTGGAGCAAGCTTTTGTCAGGTGGATAAAATTAGTCCGGTTAAAAGATCTAGCCCCTGTAAAACTTCAGGTATTCAGAAGTGTATAGGTGCTAGTCCAATTTTGAGTGCCAGGGCGGCGATGACTATTGTGCTGGCAATGGGATCCGATATATTACTTATGTCTCACCCCCCTGTGATTCAGGCATTTGTTATGCTTGCAAACAGAATTATAGCTGCTGCGGTGGCCTGGGTTAGAAAGTATTTTGTGGCCGCTTCCACTGCGCGGGGGTGGTGGTGCTGTGCCATTAGGGGAATAATTGCCAAGGTGTTAATTTCTAGTCCTATTCAAGCCAGTAGCCAGTGGGAACTAGCAAATGTTAGGGTGGTTCCTAATCCTAGGCTGGACAATAGGGTTATAAGTACGTAAGGGTTCATTGATGGAGGAGGGATTTTAACCGTCATGTTCGGGGTATGGGCCCGAAAGCTTAATTAGCTGACCCCATCCTAGAAAGTGGTGTAGAGGAAGCACTAAGAGTTTTGATCTCTTGGGCATGGGTTCGACTCCCTTCTTTCTAAGAACTGAGGGGATTTTAGCCCCTATTAGCCACTCTATCAAAGTGGTCCCTGGGCATTCGGGCACAGTTCCTGAGCTAGAATTGTGGCGGGAGGCCTGCCAATGCAATAGGAAGGGAAATGTGTCATAGTACAAGTGCTAGTGTGAGAGGAAGAAAATTCTTTCATACTAGATGCATAAGTTGGTCATATCGAAACCGCGGATAAGAAGCCCGGACTCATAGGAATATTACAGATAATAATGCGGCTTTAATTATCAGGCCAATTGTTGTTAATTCTGGCATGCCTGGGAAGTGTGATGTCCCCATAAATAATACGGCGGATAGGGTATTTATTAATAAAATGTTTGCATATTCGGCTAGGAAAAATAAAGCAAAGGGTCCTCCTGCGTATTCTACGTTGAAGCCCGATACAAGCTCTGATTCACCTTCTGTTAGATCAAATGGTGCGCGGTTAGTTTCTGCCAGGGTTGAGATATATCATATCGCGGCGAGGGGTCATGCAGGGATTAGTAGTCAGATACTTTCTTGTGCCGTATTAAATGTTTGGAGAGTATAGCCGCCAGAAAAGATAATTACTGAGAGGAGAATAAGTCCGAGGCTTACCTCATATGAGATTGTTTGGGCGACCGCCCGTAGGGCGCCAATTAGTGCATATTTTGAATTTGATGCTCATCCGGACCCAAGGATAGAATATACTGCAAGGCTTGATAAGGCCAAAATAAACAGGATCCCTAAGTTAAGGTCAACCACGGGGTAAGGTATGGGCATGGGTGCTCATAGGGTTATGGCTAGGGTTAGTGCAAGAATGGGGGTAGCTAAAAATAGGAAGGGGGAGGAAGTAGAGGGGCGGATGGGTTCTTTAATAAATAGCTTTAAGCCATCGGCAATGGGTTGTAATAGGCCATAAGGTCCTACCACATTAGGGCCTTTGCGTAATTGTATATATCCTAATACCTTTCGTTCCAGAAGGGTTAGGAAGGCTACGGCTAATAGGACGGGCACAATATAGGCGAGCGGGTTAATTAGGTGGCTTATTAGGGCGTTTAGCATAAACTGGGAAGAGGACTTGAACCTCTGATTTAAAGGGCTTAGGCCTTTCGCAATTTACCATGCTCTGCCACCCCAGTATGTCCTTATCTTGAACGGCAGGGGTTTTGGCCCTCCCTTTACTTAATTTATTTGTTTTCATTAATTTGGGGCGGGGCGTGCCTTAAGTATGGGCCCCTCTTTTCCAATCCTTTCGTACTAGGAAAAGTAGCGTTACAGATAGAAACTGACCTGGATTACTCCGGTCTGAACTCAGATCACGTAGGACTTTAATCGTTGAACAAACGAACCCTTAATAGCGGCTGCACCATTAGGATGTCCTGATCCAACATCGAGGTCGTAAACCCCCTCGTCGATATGGACTCTGGGAGGGGATTGCGCTGTTATCCCTAGGGTAACTTGGTTCGTTGATCGACCTCTGGGGTCGGATCATTTTTGGTCAGATATTCTGCGGCTTATAGATGTTTCTATTGGCTTTAGGGGTCTACCCCAGTCCACTCGGAGGCTTGTTTTTCCTCCGCGGTCGCCCCAACCGAAGGTAAAAATTTTATTTGCCACTAAGTTCTTACTTTTTATGGAGTTGTTTAACGTGGGTAAACTTGTACCTTAAGCTCCAAAGGGTCTTCTCGTCTTGTATAGTCATACCCGCTTCTGCACGGATAGATCAATTTCACTGACTTGGTGGGGGAGACAGTTAAGCCCTCGTCTAGCCATTCATACAGGTCTCTATTTAAGAGACAAGTGATTGCGCTACCTTTGCACGGTCAAAATACCGCGGCCGTTGAACCCGTAGTCACTGGGCAGGCTGGACCTCCTATACTCAATCTAGTTGCAGGAGGCGATGTTTTTGGTAAACAGGCGAGGCTTGTGTTTGCCGAGTTCCTTTCCCACCCTTTAGTCTTTCCTCTATAAAATAGCACTCCAGTGTGGGGTTAACGATTATTTTAATTGTGAATTCTTCCTGATATTTTTGTTGTTCACATTACCCTCTTGGGTTGGGTTCGTTAAGTTCCAGTGGCTTGTCCGATCTGGTTTACACTTGTGCAAGGAGAAGTGCAGGTCTTCTTGTTACTCATTCTAGCATAATCTCTTCCATGTTGGCATGGGTTGATCTGATATAACTAGGGAAATAAGATCTTTTATCGGTATAATAAACCTCTTTCTGTTTGAGCTTTAACGCTTTCTACTTAGGTGGCTGCTTTTAGGCCCACTAAAACAGTATGTCTTATGTATTATGATCTTTATTCTCCTGTAAAGGTTGTATCCTTTGTTAAAAGGGCTGTACCCCTTTCAACTAACTCTCATATATCTCCCTTAATATCTTAATAATTTATATGTTGATTTGGGGTGTATGAGGCTGAACTTCTATCCACTTCTCAGACAACCAGCTATCACCAGGTTCGGTAGGTCTGTCACTTCTACCCGGAGCTCTTCCCACTCTTTTGCCACAGAGACGGGTTAGCCCTAAATAATATAGGCTGTCTCGGGGTAGCTCACTTGGTTTCGGGGTTTCAAACTAAAGGTCTCTTTGCTTGAGGGTGCTGGCTAAATCATGATGCAAAAGGTACAAGGTTTAGTCTTTGTTTCTTAGTGCTTATATGGGTTGTTTCACTTCTCTTTCAGCTTTCCCTTGCGGTACTTTCTCTATTGCTCTAGGTTGAACCTTTTCCGTCTCCCGTACTTAGGTAAAAAAATGGTTTAGCTTATGGTGTTAGGCCATATTTTGTTATGAATATTGTCGAATTATATCAGTAGTTAAGCTAGCTGTTTGGCTCAGGGCGACCCAATTTGCATGGGTGTCTTCTCGGTGTAAGTGAGATGCTTAACTAACTCAGCCACACCCTGAATTTAATCCAAGTGCACCTTCCGGTACACTTACCATGTTACGACTTGCCTCCCCTTGTCAGCGCTTTGGTGTTAAGTATCTTTATTGCATTTTGACAGGGGAGAGTGACGGGCGGTGTGTACGCGCCTCAGAGCCGGGTTCAAAAGGACACTCTGTTTCCTTTTTACTACTAAATCCTCCTTCAAGCACTATTTCATGTTGCATGTCCGTAGTGTTCTATGATAGAAAATGTAGCCCATTTCTTCCCGCTTCGTACGCTACACCTCGACCTGACGTTCTGGGTTGTGCCCATTTTGCTTACTTTTATTGCCTTCACAGGGTAAGCTGACGACGGCGGTATATAGGCTGGGATGGCTAGAAGTGGTGAGGTTTAACGAGGGTTATCGGTTCTAGAACAGGCTCCTCTAGGGGGGTCTAAGGCACCGTCAGGTCCTTTGGGTTTCAAGCTAATGCTCGTAGTACCCGGGCGGATGGCTAATTGTAGTTGGACATCTAGGTTTATGGCTGAGCATAGTGGGGTATCTAATCCCAGTTTGTTTCTCAGCTTTCGTGGTGTCAGGTGGGCTTTTCTAAAGCTACTTTCGTATATCGGGCTTCGGACACCTAGAAGCGTATGACAGCCAAAGGGCCATTTGGCTTTATTGCGTGCTCTCCTTAACCACCCTTTACGCCGTTGTACTATCAACTAGGGCCTCTCGTTTAACCGCGGTGGCTGGCACGAGTTTTACCGGCCCTCATTAACCCTGACTGAGTCAAGTTTTCACTCATGGCTTAATATTTATCACTGCTGAATTCCCTTGGGGGTGTGGCTTGGCCAGGCGTCTTGGGCTAAAAATTTGTGCCTGATGCCCGCTCCTCGTCCCCGGGCAGGGGATTAAGGGCGTACTCACAGGACTGCGGAGACTTGCATGTGTAAGTTGGGTTAGAGCTGATAATAAGGTCAGGACCATGCCTTTATGCATGCGGAGCTTCTCAGGGCCCATCTTAACATCTTCAGTGTTATGCTTTGTATTAAGCTACGCTAGC